TTTGAATTAACACCCAATTTTTGTTTGAAAAACTGTTCTTTATTGGCAGAACAAAGAAAAATTGACTCAGAAAGTCAAGCAAAATCTTTGAAATTTGTATTCGATATAATTACAATTGATCCAAATGATCAAACAACAACTAGAAAAAAATCTATTGGAATGGAAGAAATCAGTAAAGAGGTTTCTCGATGGTCATATAAATTGACCAATCTTCTGGAAGAACAGGAGGAAGAAAATGAGGAAAAAGCGACGGAAGATCATGAAATTCGTTCAAGAAAAGCCAAACGTGTGATAATTTATACTGAAAATGAGAATAATACCCATTTTTTTACTTTTACTAATACGAATATTACTAGTAATAGTGATGAAAGAGAAGAGGTGTCTTTGATACGCTACCCGCAACAATCGGATTTTCGTAGGGATTTAATAAAAGGATCCATGCGTACTCAAAGACGTAAAACAGTTATTTGGAAAACGTTTCAAGCAAATGCGCATTCCCCGCTTTTTTTTGATCGAATAGACAAAACATTTTTTTTTTCTTCTTTTGATATCTCTGAAATGATGAATCTCATTTTTAGGAATTCGGTCGAGAGAGAACCGGAATTGAAAATTTCCATTTACAAAAAAAATAAAAAAAGAAACGAGAAGAAAAGAGAGGAAAATGAACGGATAGCACTATCAGAAAGTTGGGATAACGTTATGTTCTCTCAAACAACAAGAAGTTTGCTGTTATTAACCCAATCCTTTCTTAGAAAATACATTGTATTGCCTTCATTGATAATTGCTAAAAATATTGGTCGTATATTATTATTCCAATCCCCCGAGTGGGATGAGGATTTGAAGGAATGGAATAGAGAAATGCATGTTAAATGCACCTATAATGGTGTTCAATTATCGGAAACAGAATTTCCCAAAGATTGGTTAACAGACGGTATTCAGATAAAGATTATATTTCCTTTCTTTCTTAAACCTTGGCGAAGATCTAAAAAACGATCTCATCATAGAGATCCAATGAAAAAAAAAGGAAAAAAACAAAATTTTAGTTTTTTAACAGTTTGGGGAATGGAAACAGAAGTTCCTTTTGGTTCTCCCCGAAAACGACCTTCTTTTTTTGAACCCATTTATAAAGAACTCCCCCAAAAAATTAGAAAAAAAATTAGAAAAGTCAAAAAGGATTTTTTTTTCGTTCTAAAAGTTTTTAAAGAAAAGAAAATATGTATCAAAATAGTTCTAGTTATAAAACAAAAAATGAAGGAACTTGCAAAAGTAAACCCCATTTTCTTATTTGAATTGAAGAAGGTAAAAGTATATGAACCGAATGAAAATGTAAGAGATTCTAAAATAAATAATAAGATTATTCGCGAATCAACCATTCGAATTCGATCCATGAATTGGGCAAATTACTCACTCATAGAAAAAAAAATAAAGTATCTTGCTGATAGGACAGTCACAATCAGGAATCAAATAGAACTAGAACAAATCACAAAAGACAAGAAAAAAAAAGTTCTAACTTGTGATGATAAAAAATCGGAATCACAGAAACATATTTTGCAGATATTTAAAAGAAAAAAGATCCGATTTATACGTAAATTAAATTTTTTTATGAAATCATTCATTGAAAAAATATACATAGATATCTTTCTACGTATGATTACTATTTTTAGGATCAATGCACAATTTTTTTTTGAATCAACAAAAAAAATTATCACAAAATCGATTTACAACGATGAAACAAATGGAGAAGGAATTGATGAAACAGATCAAAATACAATGAACTTTATTTCGACTATAAAAAAATCGTTTTCTAATACTAATATCAGTAATAGTAATTCAAATATTTATTATAATAATGATTTGTCCTCCTTGTCCCAAGCATATGTATTTTACAAATTATCACAAACCCAATTACTTAACAAGTATCACTTGAGATCTGTACTTCAATATCCCAGGACCCATTCTTTTATTAAGGATAAAATCAAGGATTATTGTATGACACGAGGAATATTTGATTCCAAATCAAAGCAAATTTCTAAGTCTGGAAAAAATGAATGGAAAAACTGGTTAAAGGGTCATTATCAATACAATTTATCTCAGACAAAATGGTCCCGATTAGTACCTCAAAAGTGGCGAAATAGAATCAACCAACGTTCTACGATTCAAAATAAAAACTCAATGAAATTTGATTCAAATAAAAAAGAAAAAGACCAATTAATTCATTACATGAAACAAAATTACTATGCGTTGGCAGTGGATTCATTGACGAGTCAAAAAGAAAAATTGAAAAAACACTACAGATATTATCTTTTATCACATAAATATATGAATTATGGGAATAGGAAGGACTCATATATTTATGAATCAACATTACAAGTAAAAGGAGACCAAGAAATTCCATACAATTTCAATACACTGAAACCCGAATCATTTTATGTATTGGTAAGTATAGCTATTAGTAATTATCTAGAAAAGGAATATATTATTGCTACACATAAAAATCTGGATAGAAAATATTTTGATTGTAGAATTCTCCATATTTGTCTTAGAAAAAATATCGACATTGAGACCTGGACCAATACGCATATCAGCACCAAAATGGAGAAAAATACTAAGACTGAAAACAAAATTATCAATAAATTGAAAAAAAAAGATATTTTTTCTCTTACAATTCATCAAGGAATTAAACCATCCCATCAAAAAAAACGCTTTTTTGATTGGATGGGAATGAATCAAGAAAAGGTTTATTGTACCATATCAAATCTAGAACCCTGGTTCTTCCCAGAATTTGTGCCACTTTTTGATGCATATAAGATTAAACCATGGATCATACCAATCAAATTACTTCTTTTTAATTTTTATTTCTATGAAAATGAAAATATTAGTCAAAAAAAAAAAAATCTTCAGATATCATCTAATCAAAAAGAATATCTTAAATTAGAAAATTCCAACCAAGAAAAAAACGAACAACAGGGACAAGAAAATCTTGGATCAGATCTACGAAAACAAAACAAAAAAAATATTGAAGACAATTACACGGGATCAGACATTAAAAAAAGTCAAAAGAAAAGACAACCCAAGAAAAAGAAGGAAGCAGAACTCGATTTTTTCCTGAAAAAATATTTCCTTTTTCAATTAAGATGGGATGACTCCTTGAATCAAAGAATGATCGATAATATCAAGGTATATTGTCTCCTACTTAGACCGATAAATCCAAGGGAAATTGCTATATCCTCGATTCAAAGAGGAGAAATATATCTGGATATAATGCTAATTCAGAAAAATCTAGTTCTTACAGAATTGGTAAAAAACGGAATATTGATTATCGAGCCGATTCGTTTATCTATAAACGGGGATGGAAAATTTATTATATATCAAACCCTAGGTATTTCATTGATCGATAAAATTAAGCACCAAACTAACAGAAAATGGATAAAAAAAAGATATGCTGATAAGAAGAATTTTGATAAATCCGTTGCAAGACACGGCAATATGCTTGTGGATGGAGACAAAAGTAATTATGATTTCTTTGTTCCTGAAAATATTCTATCTCCTAGACGTCGTAGAGAATTGAGAATTCTAATTTGTTTTCATTCTCGTAATTGGAATTTTGTGGATAGAAATCTAGTATTTTGCAATGAAAACAACATAAGAAACTCTGGAAAATTTTTGAATGAGGACAAGCATTGTAATACTAATACAGATACAAATAAATTCATTAAATGCAAATTGTTTCTTTGGCCCAATTACCGATTAGAAGATTTAGCTTGTATGAATCGCTATTGGTTTAATACCAATAATGGCAATCGTTTCAGTATGTCAAGGATATATATGTATCCACGATTCAGAATTTGTTAATAGCATATTTCCTATTAATAGTATATTTCCTATATATCTGTGATATTTTTCGGTAGATAAAAGCCGAAAGATATACATATACGCTGTATTACATTCTGGTACATGACACGGATCTAATGGCGTATCAACTCAATTGGATCTAGGACGAAATCGGCAGAAGGCAGAATCTTTTTAGGTACAAAGAAACTATTCTCTTCCATGAATGTAGAAATGTATTTTCTCTTTCTTTTCTATCCAAATCAAATTTTCAATTTGATTTGGATAAAATCAAAATAAAAAAATAGGAAAAAATCAAAATTTTTGTGTGTACTAGATTAAAATAACTGACATAAAGATTATTATTTTGATTTTTCCTGATCGATTTGGTAAAGTAAAATAAATCTATGGGAAAGAAAAAAAAGATAGAAAAATTTTTTTATGATCAAAAATTCATTCATCTCAGTTATTTCACAAGAAGAAAAAGAAGAAAACAAGGGTTCTGTTGAATTTCAAGTATTAAGTTTCACCAGTAAGATACGTAGACTTACTTCACATTTGGAATTGCACAAAAGAGATTTTTTATCCCAAAGAGGTCTACGAATAATTCTGGGAAAACGTCAACGGCTCCTGGCTTATTTGTCAAAGAAAAATAGAGTCCGTTATAAGAAATTAATGGATCAGTTGGATATTCGGGAGCCAAAAACTCGTTAATTTATTTAATCGTTTGAATTTTTTTTTTATAGTTATTTTATTAGATTTTTCATTTTGATGAACCTCGTTTTGAGGAATTCGTGGAATAATGAATTAAGGAAGAAAAAATATGACTATACCGGTTACAAGAAAAGATCTCATGATAGTCAATATGGGTCCTCACCACCCATCAATGCATGGTGTTCTTCGACTGATCGTTACTCTCGATGGTGAAGATGTTATTGATTGTGAACCCATATTGGGATATTTACACAGAGGGATGGAAAAAATAGCAGAAAACCGAACAATTATACAATATCTTCCTTATGTAACACGTTGGGATTATTTAGCTACTATGTTCACAGAGGCAATAACGGTAAATGCACCAGAACAATTGGAAAATGTTCAAGTACCTCAGAGAGCCAGTTATATCAGAGTAATTATGCTGGAGCTGAGCCGTATAGCTTCTCATTTGTTATGGCTTGGACCTTTTATGGCAGATATCGGTGCGCAGACTCCTTTTTTCTATATTTTCAGAGAGAGAGAATTGTTATATGATTTATTCGAAGCCGCCACAGGTATGCGAATGATGCATAATTATTTCCGCATCGGAGGAGTAGCTGCTGATCTACCTCATGGCTGGATAGATAAATGTTTGGATTTCTGCGATTATTCTTTAACAGGAGTTGTTGAATATCAAAAACTTATTACACGGAATCCCATTTTTTTGGAACGAGTTGAAAGAGTGGGCATTATTGGTGGAGAGGAAGCAATAAATTGGGGTTTATCAGGACCAATGTTACGAGCTTCCGGAATCCAATGGGATCTTCGTAAGGTTGATCATTATGAGTGTTACAATGAATTCGACTGGGAAGTCCAATGGCAAAAAGAAGGAGATTCATTAGCTCGTTATTTAGTACGAATAGGTGAAATGGGGGAATCCATAAAAATTATTCAACAGGCTCTAGAAGGAATTCCTGGAGGTCCCTATGAGAATTTAGAAGTCCGACGCTTTGATAGAGCAAAAAATTCCGAATGGAATGATTTTGAATATAGATTTATTAGTAAAAAACCTTCACCCAATTTTGAATTGTCGAAACAAGAACTTTATGTCAGAGTAGAAGCCCCAAAAGGAGAATTAGGAATTTATTTGATAGGGGATAATAGCATTTTCCCCTGGAGATGGAAAATTCGTCCACCCGGTTTCATCAATTTGCAAATTCTTCCTCAGCTAGTTAAAAGAATGAAATTGGCTGATATCATGACGATACTAGGTAGTATAGATATCATTATGGGAGAAGTTGATCGTTGAAATGATAATTGATACGACAGAAGTACAAGCTATCAATTCTTTTTCTACATTGGAATCCATAAAAGAAATCTATGGACTCATATGGATGTTTGTATCCATTTTTACCCTTATATTTGGAATCATAATAGGAGTACTAGTAATTGTATGGTTAGAAAGAGAAATATCTGCAACGATACAACAACGTATTGGGCCTGAATATGCCGGTCCGTTGGGAATTCTTCAAGCTCTAGCAGATGGGACTAAATTACTTTTTAAGGAGGACCTACTTCCATCTAGAGGAGATATTCGTTTGTTTAGTGTCGGACCGTCTATAGCGGTCATATCAATTCTACTAAGTTATTTAGTAATTCCTTTTGGGTACCGCCTTGTTTTAGGTGATCTCAGTATAGGTGTTTTTTTATGGATCACCATTTCAAGTATTGCCCCTATTGGGCTTCTTATGTCAGGATATGGATCGAATAATAAATATTCTTTTTCAGGTGGTCTACGAGCTGCTGCTCAATCTATTAGTTATGAAATACCATTAACTCTATGTGTGTTATCAATATCTCTACGTGTGATTCGTTGGAACATGAACTTTTACCTCTTTCCTAGAAATAAATAAAGAAAAGAGGTTGAATGTATTGAATAGATATTTTTTTTTATTCATCAATGAGTTAAACCAGATAGTTATATGAGTGAAACAAAACAGCTTATAAATATAAATTTGCAGTAAGAAGAGAGAATCTCATTCCCTATGTACAAGAATGAAGTAAAAGTAAACATAAGCAGCGTAAACTGTTTACCCCAAGATTGAGATTCGTTGATTAGTCATCATATCTTGAAGCGGGTGCAAAAGATCAACTGTATGGAGTTTCCACTACTGCCTTGTATGTATTAACATACCGGGGATCAATCAAAAATCGGTGGACAGTTAGGAACACCAAGGTACACAAAGGATTAGTAATGGGGATAATGTAAGGTATCAAAAAAAGAGATATTTCTGCATAAAACGAATCATAATAAGGGCTTTAAGTTGGTAGAAATGATCAAGAAGTACCTCCCTACGATTCCGATCTCGAGTATGCTCCTATTCACTGATTAAAGAAATAACTATCAAGAACGAATTAATCCTTTATTTTTTTTCTAAATACCTTCTTCTGAGACAGAAGAACAGGAACAAAAGAAATGGAATGCAATAATCGAATGAATGAATAAAAATTTTTATAAAATAAAAAAAGATCTTTATTTTTTTTTTTTCTTTCCTATATCCGTATTCATACATACGGAATTCTTATCATGATTCATGAACTAATGCCTATATATATATTGATAACAAATATTTTATTGAAAGATTAAGTTATTACCGAACAAAGAAAAATTATCATTATAAGGATGAGATCAATTCGAAAGCACTTTTTTCTTATTCTAGCGGACAGAATTCCATTGGTCTAATTTGGGACTCTCCGATGTATCTTTATTCGATCTATCCTCCAAAGAGGGCGAAAATACCGAACCAGTCCTTACATTTATTTGTGGCCATAGAGGAGCCGTATGAAGCTGAAGTTTCATGTACGGTTTTGTAATAGCGATGGGAACAGTGATGTTATTATCGACTATGATTATCTAATAGTTCAAGTACAGTTGATATAGTTGAAGCACAGTCAAAATATGGTTTTTGGGGGTGGAATCTGTGGCGTCAACCTATAGGGTTTATTGTTTTTCTAATTTCTTCTCTAGCCGAATGTGAGAGATTGCCATTTGATTTACCGGAAGCAGAGGAGGAATTAGTAGCAGGTTATCAAACCGAATATTCAGGTATCAAATTTGGTTTATTTTATATTGCTTCTTACCTAAATCTATTACTTTCTTCATTATTTGTAACAGTTCTTTACTTAGGTGGGTGGAATTTTTCTATTCCGTATATATCTATTCCTGAACTTTTCGGAATAAAAAAAATAGCCGGAGTTTTTGGAATGACAATTGGTATCTTTATTACATTAGCTAAAGCTTATTTGTTTCTGTTCATTCCTATCACAACAAGATGGACTTTGCCTAGGATAAGAATGGACCAACTATTAAATCTTGGATGGAAATTTCTTTTACCCATTTCTTTAGGTAATCTATTATTGACAACTTCTTCCCAACTTGTTTCACTATAAATAAGAAAATACGATAACGATATTCCAGATTCATAACCTCTTTCAAACAAGAGAAAGAAACATCAATTTATTCCTGGATATTTACAATATGTTCTCTATGGTGACTGGGTTCATGAATTATAGTCAACAAACAATACGAGCTGCAAGGTATATTGGTCAAAGTTTCGTAATTACCTTATCCCACACAAATCGTTTACCTATAACTATTCAATATCCTTATGAAAAATCGATCACATCAGAGCGTTTCCGTGGTCGAATCCACTTTGAATTTGATAAATGTATTGCTTGTGAAGTATGTGTTCGTGTATGCCCGATAGATCTACCCGTTGTTGATTGGAGATTTGAAAGAGATATTAAAAAAAAACAATTGCTTAATTACAGTATTGATTTTGGGGTCTGTATATTTTGTGGTAATTGTGTCGAGTATTGTCCAACAAACTGTTTATCAATGACTGAAGAATATGAACTTTCTACTTCTGATCGTCACGAATTGAATTATAATCAAATTGCTTTGGGGCGGTTACCAATGTCAATAATTGGAGATTACACAATTCAAACAGTTATGAATTCGACTCAAATCAAAATAGACAAAGATAAACCCTTTGATTCAAGAACGATTACCAATTACTAAGATTTTGTTTTGATATAAAAGACCCAAGCTTTTTTTATTTTGTTTGGTCAGTAACTACATAACTAATAATTATTGATTGTTGAGAATTATTCTTTGATTTAAACTGAGAATATATTTTATTTTTCGTGATGATTTCGAAATATACAATCCCCATTACTCTTTTCTCGATAATTTTATCTATATCTACATTAATTCATATAAAAAAAGTTTGAATTCAATTAGGAATGTATCATATACAAGAAAAAAAAGGGGTTACCCCTTTTCCTTTCCTGGACCATTCAGTAAGGTCATGAAATATTTCGACTTATTTATTAATTTCTCATTTTAATAATGGATTTACCTGGACCAATACATGATATTCTTGTAGTATTTTTTGGATCAGTTCTTGTATTAGGAGGTCTGGGAGTAGTATTACTTACCAATCCCATTTTTTCTGCCTTTTCGTTGGGATTGGTTCTTGTTTGTATATCCTTATTCTATATTCTATCGAATTCCTATTTTGTAGCTGCCGCACAGCTCCTTATTTATGTTGGAGCCATAAATGTCTTAATCATATTTGCTGTAATGTTCATGAATGGTTCAGAATATTCCAATGATTCCTATTTTTGGACCATTGGAGATGGGGTCACTTCACTGGTTTGTACAAGTATTCTTTTTTCACTAATTACTATTATCCCAGATACGTCATGGTACGGAATTTTTTGGACTACAAGATCAAGCCAGATTATAGAACAGGACCTAATAAGTAACATTCAACAAATTGGGATTCATTTATCAACAGATTTTTATCTTCCGTTTGAACTCATTTCCATAATTCTTTTAGTTTCCTTGATAGGTGCAATTACTATGGCTCGTCAATAATAAATACTTAGATTAGAATTTAATTCTAAGATTTATAAATTATAAGTAAGATTTATAAATTCTGAATAAATAAAATAAATGGAAAGGTTTAAGGTTTTTATAAGGTTTTTAATTAAACCCATCTATTGCCAATACCTTCTTTTATTCTGTAATCGTTCTATTCTAATCAATCGAATCGGTTGAATTGTTGTTCATATTGAAATGAATCGAGATTGATAAGGAGTTAGTCAATGATGTTCGAGCATGTACTTTTTTTGAGTGTCTATTTATTCTCTATCGGTATCTATGGATTGATCACAAGTCGAAAGATGGTTAGAGCACTTATGTGTCTTGAGCTTATACTCAATTCGGTTAATATCAATCTCGTAACATTTTCTGATATATTTGATGGTCGCCAATTAAAAGGCGACATTTTCTCAATCTTTGTTATAGCTGTTGCGGCTGCTGAAGCAGCTATTGGGCTAGCTATTGTTTCATCAATCCATCGTAACAGAAAATCAACTCGTATCAATCAATCGAATTTGTTGAATAATT